AGTAGAAAGTAAGAAAGTGAAAAGTGTGTGTGTTCTCTTAAAAAAGCCTAATTCGTTTTCCATATTTTTCTTATATTAGTTGTCCTAAACTATGTGGTGTCCTTTCTTGTACTATTCGAATCTTTTTTTTAGAAAGAAGTGAATAGCACTAGAGGAGGAAGCTTAGGCTCTGGAAGAGTAATCCATGTTGAGCTCACCTGCTCCGGAACCTGCGGTTATTCCATCTCCTACACGTACTGACTGCTCTTGCTCCGATTGCATTCCTTTTGCTTGGTCCTTTTGTTCCTAGCTGACAAGGGGGGCGATGGGAGAGTGACAAAAGACCTATTTCGGGCCTTCCTGCTGGGAGGTGAGATTTCCATAGTGGCTTGCTCTTTCCTTTCAACATAAGGTTTCTCATACGACGGACGAGAAGGCTCTTAAACCCACTCCTAAGCCAAGACGATTATTCCTTCGTGGATGACTTCTTCCGATTGCTCGCTTCAAAAAGAAATAGAACGGATTGAAACGAAGCTATAAAAGAGATATACAAATAGATAGTACATTTCTATCTTTGCTTTCATTTGCAAGCAAGCGAAGCCATCCGTCTTTTTTAGCGAAGCGTCAAGCGAACTGTCTTTCCGCTTTCAGCTTTCCACTCAAGTCATTCATGTAATTTCTGGTGTTTGAGTTTGATTATTTTTTATTTAAAAACAAGAAATTTCTTCTTCTTCCCTAGGGAGTTACTCTAGTGATTTAAAAAGGGGGTTTTTGTTTGGCAGCTAGCAGTAGCAGTGACTGTTTGAGGTAGCGCAGCTACCGCCCGTGGCAGGGAGTTGAAAGGCTTAGCAGCAATAGCAGCCAGCCATTCCCCTTCCTAAAGCATCACTTCAGCGGTAGCTTCCCCCTGACCTTCTACTCCGTACTATGAGATGGAGGAAGGCAAGACTTTGTAAATGCAAAGCACTATCCAGTCCAAATCTCCTTTCCCAACTGCTACTCGAATACCGACTGCTAAGCGTTAGCGGACGTTTTTCATTCTTCACCCGCGAATATGTATGCTACCAGTTGATCGGAATTTGATGTGCGCCCGAAGGGCTATCTGATCCGATCAACTTCGAAAGCCGTAGCGCGCTAGCGCGCGTACTCTTCCTCTATCTATGAGCGAGACTCTATCCATCGATCCGGGCAGGAGACATCACCCGTCCTTTACTGCATGGGGCGACATAGGAAACACACTTAGAGACAGCTATTCCGCTACCGACAGGGCTAGCACCTTTATGCCCATACCTTCCTTTCGCTTCCTGCCGAAAGAATATACTCTGGGGCAGCAGTCGCCCTAACGAAAGAATGAGGAGAGTGCTTCCGAAACGAGAGAAAGACTTGAGAAATCCCTTCCGTTACCGATAGTGAGATAGCTAGCATACCCTACACCCACATTATAGTAAGATACTTTATCTTCTGGCCTTGCCTTCTTCCGGAACGGGTAGATACTTTCTCTGGGACAGAGGTGGCGCCAATGCCTACAGCTAGCACCTGAGATTCTCATATCTTTTTTCAATTGAAAGCTGACAGTAGGGCTTCCCCTATGCAATTAACAGAAAGGTCAGTTCCGCTAAGGGGTTATTGCTTGATCTAGCATCTTTAGATTATTTAGCTATTAGCTATACTCAGCACCTTATATTATTATATATGTTTATTTTATGCTCATCAATGGGAAATTACCGAAAAAGTAATATGCTTAAACGTCCATTTTGGTGAACATCAGATTGAGAACCCGAACTCATTCCCAGGAAAATCATTAACGGGGATATCGGGAAAAGAGATCCAAACAGAGGCTTCCTCCTCTAAATCTAAAGAAAAAGAGGAGAGCCATAAGCTACTTAGCAACCAACAGACCAACCCAGGGCCAAACTGCCGCTATCTACCTTTGGGCCGGCCATCTCACCTATATCCATTCCTGTCGTTCCATTTGGATCTATCGATGCCTATCCAAAAGCGGGTTGTTCCAGAGCGAATAGGAAGGCTTAGAAGGCCTTAAAAGGGATAGTTTGAACTGCTGTTTCAGAGCCGACAACGATGCCATAAAAAAGAACTGTTGGGGCATTTGGTACGATTTTGTGAGACTGCTTCTGGTGCTGCAATCGAAGCTAACGAAGACATGCCTTCTGACTATGGAGAAGGAAACACACTATGGGACTGCAGTTGCGCCAATGCTTGGCGGGAACCAATAGCAAAAAGACCTTCCTTCCCTTTCGAAAGAAAAAGAAAGGAAAGACTGACTTTGAAACCGGGAAGGCCTTTCCCCTATCGAAGAAACTAACTTGGAGACTCCAGTCCCGTAACGACAGATGGAAACATTGGAGAAGACCTTTCCCCTACAGCGAATGGGCTAGCACCTGCGAATGAGCTAGAACCAGGGATTACCTTTTATTTTAATTTTATACCAGAGATGACCTTCTACGCCTACCTCAACCTCTTGCTGTAGTGCCTGTAGTAAAGTTCCTGTGGTGCCTGTAACGAAGGAAAGACTATTCGAGACCAAAAGTGAGCCTTACTAGGGCTAAGCTAGTACCATAGATTATTAGATATACTCAATAGCTGATTGCGAGGCTTTTTTCGAACAACAGAACGGATTGAAAGGCTTTCCTGTCTTGAAACGATGAGAGACCATTCTACTGCCAACGGTGGAGGAAAAACAATTCTTGCTGGAAAGGGTGGAAGTTCTCGCTGGCTAGCGTCATAGAATACTGCCCGTGAAGGGGGCTGGAAGGAGAGTGATAGTTCCTAGTGACAACAGCTGATAACCGAACAGCGGATAAACAAGAAAATAGCAGCTGTGACTACCGGTTGTTATCCCGATCTAAAGTAGCAGCCTATCTAAAAACAGCTGATACCCAATAACCGAAAAACAAGAAAATAACGGTTATATCTATTATCGGTTGGATTGGTTGTTGGTTCATGCTTCCGAATAAAGTCATCTTTGGTATGGACCCTGGGTTGGTATTGATGGGAGGATGGAAAGCTTATTGGAGGCCCCAGAAACAACTGGTGGGACTAAGCTTTCTATTTGAGGTTCGGCTAGCTTAGCTATTAGGTTCGGTTGGTTTAGCTATTTTTCTCGGCATTCCGCTTCCCTTCTTCGAGTCCGATGGGCTGACTTGGTCATAGCTACCCCTCCCTCCTTGAAGTGGGCGCTTCGCGTCCTTGTCAATTCAAGCAAACCCATACAATCTTATTAAAATCATCATTTTGTCGTATTCACTCTTTAATATCCACCCCTCCTTTTGATGGTTCATGAAGGCACACATGGGCGATCGACTTCGTAAGGTTCATGCCTATTCATGCAATCCAAGGATTCAGCTCCAACGGCTTGGGAATGAGACCAATTCCTTTCGGCAAGACCCCTATTTACCCATTTCTTTCAACAGCAGAGGAGAAAGCTTCTATACAGATGAAAGGGCTAGGACGGATACTGCTATCGATGGAGGAGAAAGCTTCGTGCAACTTTCTAAAACCCCGTCTTCTCTTTTTGTCCAAAATGGCATTTATTTCCTTTACTAATTCCGGAGAAGCATCCCACAGCGCTTATTCACCAAAAGCAAGAGGAAAGATCCAAGCAGCGGATAGGACCACAGCTGAGATTTACTCAACACCCGAAACGTGAACAGTAAGAAAGCATACTCCCACACCGGTAACACCAACAGCGGCATTTGAACGAGTGGAAGCCCCTTCTCTAGCATCAATTCCTTGCTTTACTCCGTCCTCCAAGAGCGGAAATGCCGACATCTATCCCATATGTCACTTAGTTCAGTGGTAGCATGAATAGAGTGAGCGCTCATATCGAGAGCGTGAAAAAAGAAGTCTCACTATTCGCAGAGGCCATCCTCTTCTATTATTGGATTAAAAGCATCAACAGGCGCCAAACCAGGGCTAGTGAGGATATCGATTCTAAGGCCATGTTCACTAAGACAAAAGTACCCCCCACTTTGTTGGCCACTTTACTATTACATAGAGTGAATCAACCCTTCATTCTTATATCTCTTTCCTTTATAACTATGCTTATGAATCTAATCTTATCTTATTAGTCTGTTTTTAGTGGGTTAAATACCGACTGACCGATTGAAGGAGTTGGCCTACTAAGGTACCATTCTCGCAACTTCCACTCTTATACTCCAAGCTTCAATAAGAAAGATGCTGCACCCTCTCTCGCCGAAAGGGAGAGGTAGCAAAGAAAGGCCCTAGCTCTAAGCTTCCTTCTATAAACGTTATCCCCCAGGTAAACAAGAAAGGCTCTAAATCTAAGCAGCCATGGTGCCGACAAGGCTTGAACTCATCAAACTACAAGGTCCCTGGGAATAAGACTCAAACTCGATTTGGGCGAAGAGTTCCCTCCTTCCTACGCTAAGAATGCTTGGCCTCCTTCTCTAGGAGGATTCCTTCCTTTCCTCTTTTCGATTCATGTATCACGGATTCAGAATCCGTAGAAAGAGTACAGGCAAACCCGGAGCGAAAGAAAGGAGGTTCCGGCAGCAGACGGGGAACCCGCAAGAAGGATATCAATCATTCGATGGGAGCGAAAGATAGGTCAGATCCAGGAAATGCTTTTGTTGAACTAATTTCTTGAACTAAAGCCTTAGTGCCAAGGGACTTTCATCAAGGGTTCTGGGAACGCCCCTATCTATAGGGATAGCTCCCGACATCAATATCTATGGATTAAAGCAACTCCCTCTCGTAGTTGATCCCTTGTTCACAGCTTTACTCGGCTCATGCACTCGGCCCGTATGTAAGAGACGGGGACTCCTACTTCCTTGTTAGCAACTTATCCGCTCGGGTCAAAGCCCTTCTCTTCTTAGTCTGGTGCTTCCTTCATCGAATGAGTATTCATCCGTTGAGCTATCCCTTTCTTAATGTGAAAGCTACGTAAAGAAAGAAGGTGAGATGGGCCTCGTCTTGTTCTATGCCGATGGTTCCCTGGAAGGGGGAGTCTAACTCGCCTTCTATCTCGATGCTGAAATACCTTGAAAGAAATGAATTACTTCATCGAGAGCTACGTGAGATGCCGGACCAATATATGTGGATTAGAGCAGCTTCATTAACTGATAAGAGATCCCTTTTGACAGAAGAATGAAGCTCACGCAACAAATGCCTAGGATCAGGATGTGAACGATAGGGATCGTCATTCTATCCTTGAATGAGCCTTTGCTAGCCAACGAGAGCGGAAGAAAGAGCATTTGCCTTTCTTTCCAGGCATTGATTTCGAAGAACATCTTAGAGTAAGTTTTTGGTGCCCGATCTTGATCGACTACTTTGTCTCGAAGAAATACGGGTGACTTTCTCAAAAGCTCTTACCGCTCCGTGGGCCTAGGCTACACGGAAGAGCATACGATTTACAGCTTTTAGCTGCATTTTCTCCTCTCAGTTGCACGAAATCCCAGGAACGTAGATACCGAAATCCCTAGGATCAGTCTTTTCAAGTGCAGAAGCTGCTCGCCTATCAAAGGTGTGGAACGAAGTAGCTCGAGCATAGCGAGAGGACGTTCTAGTCCTTGTTCCGGCTGAGGATAGTGCTTCCTAGCCTAGGGGAGGGGTAGCGAGAAGGTACTACTTCATATAAGAGTTATTGATCGGAGCTAGGGGAACTGCAAAAGAATAGCATGCGCTCGAACAACTACCGCTGTGTAAAGATCAACTCCTGCTGCTATGAGTCTCGTCTTCGTGGAGTTCCCGGATGATAAGGAAGAAAGATGGCTTGGATTTACAGATAGGGGCTTTCTCCAGCCTACCCATGTGTAAAGAAAAGCGGCTGTTGGTTCTTCTTCCTAGTCTGATTCCTACTAGTGCAGGGCCCACGGGGCAAAGTCGTTAGACACAGAGATCTATCCTACATATAAGGAGTCACCGATTCTGTTAGGTTTAGTTCCCGAGTAAGAGTCTCTTTCGTATCCGCTGATGATATTGGGTTCCCAGGTTCCTGGTTGCGGTTTCGGGTCTTATAGTGCAACGCTATGAAGAGAGTTGCCGGACTATGAGTCAAGACACAAGGCAAGGGTAAGGTTATCGCGAGTTTACTTACTTTACGAAGGGATTTTAACACGCATTGCCGTCGCACTAGAAGCAGGAACCTCCTTCAATGGAAAGCGAAGCATCCTTTATTTCATATGCTAGTTATCTCTGTGAAGAAACTTCTCGCTGTCCCTGATGCACCTAAAGATCGAACTATACCACTAGGGAGCGAAACCTCGATACCTCGACGATATCTTGAGATGATGCAAGCGAATCTACTTTAATTTTAATTTAAATTAAAAGGGTTTGCTCTCTTAGGGAAGTAGGAGGAGGAGAAAGACTGACTCTCAGCGCTAGCTAACTGCCACTCAGCCATTCCCTTCTGTACTTCTATTCTATAGATATCACTTGAGAAATAGAAAGAGGGGCTTAGTAGTTATATCTGCATATAAAGCGTGGAGGAGATACAGGAAGAGAGGACAGCCTAGCTACTAGGAAGAACAGCAGCAAACTAATAAAGTAGCTCCTTAATACGAGGAGCTACTTTCCCGATTCCCGCCATTCAATCTCCCTCTCTACGCCCAGGCTGATGCGGAGCATCAGGGCGGACTGACTCAAAGAAAGGATTACGAAAGCACGGGGCTTGGCCTGCCATTAATAAGGAATGCCCGGGGCAATCTACTGAATTGAGCGTTTCACCCCATGCCAGAAATCGGCCAGAACATGACTCCACTACACCTAACAAGTCTTTGGCCCCCGGGTACTGAAGTGGAATGTAGTGTAGGCAGCTGCCCTAAGCTAAGATAATCATTCTACACCTATAAAGTTTGCAGGTGCTTGTAGTGCTTCAAACCGAAGAATTTTGCTTTATTGGTCTTCCCTTATGACTCATTGCATTCAACATAATATGTTGATGATGGAAGGTGGAGTTTCCATTTGACCACCTTTATGACTTCGCACTACAACCGTGGGTCTACACCCACTATCACAAGCAATCGTGGACACGCTCCTCATGGGCACACTCCTATTGACACAAAAGATAGAAGTGAAACTCCCACTATCACCGAGAACAAAAGTGATACATCTGTCATCAATTGGAGCGGTACTCCCACTTTCTGAGAGAATACTATAGCTCTACCATCTCCTGAACCAAAGCCTAACTTAGAAACAGATCCTCAATAAAGGTAATACAATCTGAGCACCAAGACAGATTAAGATAAAATACTCCGAAAAAAGGTATTAAAAGCAATTCTTGGCGCAAGAACAGGATCTTTTTTTTTTTTTTTCAGTACTGGGAGAGGCACGAGCTAATCCATCTTCTTTTACTGGATGGAGGGAAGGCTGGTGGGGACTAGAATCGGTAAGAGGTCAAACTAGAGTAGAGGTATGACTAGAAGTAGGAGCGACTTCCCCCTGTTGAAAAGAGGTTACCAGTTGAGAGAGTAGCTGGTGTTGCTTACTCTGCAGGATATGATAACGAGATAGTAGCTTGCTTGCTCCTAAAGGACGAATAAGCTTGACTTGCTTTCTTGCTTGGATTGCTACCAAAGCTTCCCCATATTATAGGGATGATTACCACTGACATTTGACATTGTCTTCACTTCATTCTTTGACTGCTGGAGGCTTGAGGCAGAGCTTTCTCTTTCCCTAGCTCCAGAACTAGTTGTGAACTTTAGCAGGTACTAGAACTAGAACGCTGTAAACTCAGACTGTCACTCTCACTGGCACTGGCTGGGACTTGCCCGTTCCCTTTTTCCGTTGCTTCTCGCGGAGAATGGGCACAAAAAGATTAGGTTCCGTGGTTCGAACAATTTCCCTGGATTCCTTTTCCTATGCTCATTAGTGCGAGCCCTGGCCAATACTCAATCCTAACGAGTCAGGTTCTAATCTAAAGGCGAAAAGGCGGTTTTTCCCGATCTTGCTGGGGAAGAGGTTGGGGAGCCCCAGAGTCTTCCTCCAACTCAGCTTTCAAGGAATCAAATGGTCCCCCCCAAACCCCCACTAACAAACTAACCTTCGGAATCCTATGTTCAAGTCAACAATCGAAATTACAACAAAAAAGCATCAAATAAAAATAGCGTAGATAATCACAGAAAGTTTTGGGTGGTGCATTGGCCCAGGTCAGGAGCAGAAGCAGGATTCAGGATGGTATGCCCAAAACCAAAAAGGCTTATTTCCAGCAGACGCAGGTACTATGCTGCCGGAGCCGACGGACCCTTCGGCCGGATCCTGATGCTTCCAATGTGAACTCCGAAATGGGATACGGATTGTCAGAGTAACTACCCATAGGCCTTATCCTATATCTCTGACTAGGTGTGGCCTTCCAAGATGCATTCCTTCGTTTCATCGCGCCCTCATTAGAAGGAGAGATGAGAAAGCGGATAAACTCGTAAGATTTTATCTGTCTGTGTTTTCGTTGTCGAAACTGATATTAGTAAAGAAGAAAAAAAATTCTCAGTTTCGCTCGATTACACAAGAGCTTAACGCTTCTTTCGACTCTCTTCTTGAAGAGTTGAGAACGAAGATTGTGTCACTTATCAGTAGATATGTACCTTCATTCCAGTCGGTTCCTCTATCGACTGGTTTGAAATGGTTTCCGATTTGGACTGCTTCATCAGTCCCCTATCGTTATGTGCCGGGTGAGAAATCACCGTTCCATAGGATGATCTGGGACTTATTCTCGGTTGCGCTATAGGATAAGGCAAGGCCTCGCTTTTGGGATTTTGGTCTGATGAGGAGGCTTCGTTTATCCGAACGTGGCCCTTTTTCTACTGATATGTTAGAATGGTCCTAGCAATACATTGTTCCAGTATTTAGCTATTTCTTTCCTTCCAGAGAGATTGACCCTCTTTCTGAGTAAGACGCTTCTTACCCGTATTCAGTAAATCAATTACTACATAATACTGAATCTAGGTTCGCTTCATCAGCGGCGTTTCATACTGGTCTGCTGACTTATAGTTAGTTGTTTTGTATGTCAGCATTCCGTATGAGACCTCCAGATGACTATCTACTGACAATGTATTCGACTGGTCGCCTGGGTGGAATAAGGTGCTGGGAAGGTGCGAGTATTCGCTATTCCTAACGCCTTAAATGAAAGCGGGCACTACTTCGTCCCGCGCATGATTGGTGTATGTCGATCTTAAGGAAAATCCCACAAGATGGAACTTTCGATCAACCGGCACCTCTGCGCTGGTTGAAGGGTTGCATGAAGGTAAGATCTTATGATTTATCTTCTGCAACTGACCGCTTTCCTCTTATCTTAAGTTCCAGAGGACAGTGATCGAGTGTTTGTTTAACAAGGTAGTCGCCCATGCTTGGGTTGAGTCCGGATTACAAGTAAAATAGATTTCGGGCTCCTAACTCAGCAGAAGGCTACTTTAAGTTTATCCGTTTTACAACGGGTCAACCCTTGGGCTTCCTATCATCCTGGCCGTTATTCTCATTGTGTCACCACATTCTTGTGTGGCTCAGTGCGGATGCGGTCTACCCTGGCAGAAGATTTGTCAAATACTAGCTTCTCGGTGATGATTTTGTCATCGGGGATGCGCGAGTAGCTGACGAGTATATCAATCGGTTCATCACTGGCTAGGGCTTTCATTACCTAAATCCTTAGTGTCTGATACGGGTTATTTCGAGTTCGCGAATAAATTCCGCGGACCTGGAAAGGATCTATCACCTATCTCTGTTAAAATGATTAGATCCGCCCGTTTTCCGGTTGCGCTTATGCCAGTGCTTAAGCAAATAGGGGTAACGGATATTCAGAGTGTTCTCTGCGTTTGCGGGGGGCCGGATATCGAAGGTATTCTATGAAGCCTTCAGATGTTAACCCGAATTATAATCGGCATTGGTTTAGGCACATACTTGTTGCCTACTCCCCAAGTGGTATCTGTCCGATGCCCTTTTCTGTTTGGTTGGGATTCCCAGAGGGCTTGCTGGTGAATTGCTTAGGGATGGTGCGTTGGATGCTCGTTGAGAGTTGTCGCCCTAATTGGGGTTACGTTGAAAGATTAATGGATGATCTTTCACGTAGACTCGACGACGACGCTTTGCTGCTGACTGAACAGCTTGAGCTCCGTTGGTGGGTTCACTCTTTAGTTAAGTATTGCAAATGGTACTACGAGGCGAGTGTTGATTATACTCGACCGATCGAGGTGTTCTTAGCCCCTCCTGCCGCTTGTTTTCATCCCGAAAGAAAAGACCAGTTAATGAAGTTTAATAAGTATGGTCTCTTCGGTGTTATGATCTCATAAGGCAGCGGTCTGCGCCACTTCCGCTTCCAGAATTTCGAAGTCGGAATGTAGATGTGGTATAATATATATATATATATATCTTTGGTTAAGATCTTACTGGGTAAGATAAAACAGTCCAAGTAAAACGTTTGTCGGTGGCAACATCGGCATGCGTTATATAAGACTTTAAGCGCACCTGAACTACCCATAGTCTATCTAGTTACGGGGTTGCACTCAATAGTCAATCAATTCGTAGTCCCAGTTCGGGGGCGTAGCCCAGAACACGAGAGGGGTAAACAAAAAATACAAAAGCTTTCTCGTTATATTTATTTATATAGTTATAGAACTATAACTAAGAGAAAGCGTCCGTTCACGGAGGTTGTTTGTTGTAGTTTTCTTTTTTTTCATCGAGTGGTGTTCAGTCTACCGAATTTATTAGTACAAGATCGAAAGCTTTGCATTCCAAGTGAGATGCCCAAGAGAAAAGGAAGGAGGGGAAGAATCGACGAGGAATCTATAACATAAAATAGTGAATGAAAAAGCGTGACGAGAATTCTCAACTCGAGATGTTAGAAGGTGCAAAATCAATGGGTGCCGGAGCTGCTACAATTGCTTCAGCGGGAGCTGCTGTCGGTATTGGAAACGTCCTTAGTTCCTCGATTCATTCCGTGGCGCGAAATCCATCATTGGCTAAACAATCATTTGGTTATGCCATTTTGGGCTTTGCTCTAACCGAAGCTATTGCATCGTTTGCCCCAATGATGGCCTTTTTGATCTCATCCGTATTCCGATCGAAGAAAGAAGATTGAAGTTTCATAAAGCAAGCACCTCTCGAGAAAGAGGAAGTGATTCAAATTCAAGAAAAAAGAGTAGAATTGGAAGTCAAGTAAGAAGGAAGGAGGCTAGTCCCCGAAAATGCCCTTCTTATATTATAGCATGGATTTCTTTGTCGTTGGGGTTTACAACTTCATTTCTTTTTTCAAGAAGTGTTGATTGGGAGCTTGACTCTCGTACCTATAGGTAAAGCAGGAATAGATAGAGGCAGCGGATATCGCGCATCAGATAACGCGCATTTGCCGCAATGATAAAGAACTATATGGAGGGAAGGCCTCCTTTCTTAAAGCAGGTTGCTACTAAGAACCTAACAGAATCTACTTCGGTGAATGCAGATAGCAAGGATCCGCCAACGAGTGAAACCTAGGGCGTTCGGGTGCTGCTATTAGTTCACGCTTCCTTTCTTCGGGGCAAGGTTCTCGTTTCCAAGGAGCAGTCCACACACTTCAACTACAAACGGGACTCTTCAATAAGAACTAGTTCCAGTTTCTAACCAGGGGTACCGATACTATATAATATAGTACCAAGTTGCTCCTCATCCGCATTCGAGGATGCTTACACACACCAGCCTGTTCCAGAAGCAAGAAGAAAAGTAGCTGCTAACTATGCAGAGGAGCGTTACACTTCAAAGTCAAATCCAGTAAAAGCACGAATTCAAAGCGAGACTTGGGGCAAGCTTATACCTCAGATTGAAAGCCGGAGCCCACCCGGGTTCAGATGGGGAGATTTACATGTGGAACGAGACCATGCAGCTTATATTTGGCGACTTGACTCTATTGGTAAGTTTATCAGTCTCATTTCGAAAGGATAGCTAAGCAGAGGCTTTACTACGCGGACTGGGTCAGCGGACAGATAGGAAGAAGCTTTTAAAGTCAAGTTGAGACTTGGCGCAAGGAGCAGTCCGCGGCAACTCCAACAGGTAATGCTGCCTAATCCACATCTCCCATTTGTACCCCGGGGGACCCATCAGAGAAAGCCCAAAGTTGCTACGTACCAAGCTATCCCGCCGAAACCAACTACAAGCAGGTCGTACTTTGACTCGAAGGGCTGCAACCTCTTAGAAGGCAGATAGCAGGAAAGCAGGCACTCACCCAGCTAACATAGGCGCCTATAATATAATGATAGCTCTTAGAGAGAAAGAAAGGGAAGGTAACCACAGTGACTCGTGATCAAGAAAGTGACACAGCACCCTCGCCTCAGAGGGAAAGAAAGCGATTACACTAATGCTAATTCATAAGGGCAAGGAAGTGAAACGAAGAAAGCTACCCATTCTCAACTGGAGTCCAGACATAAAAACGAGTATGACCAGGCGAAAGAGACCCGTTCCCACCGGTATTGACTACAAAGATACAGCTTAACAATAGAGATGCAAGAACCCATATTACACAAGATATGAAAGCATAGAATAGACCTCTTATCATGTCGGTTGCTGGACCGATAAGAAGAGGAATAGACGAATAAGAAAGATCACCGTAGGGACTAATTTCTCACTCATAATTGAGCTTAATGGTTTATTCATTTTATTATTTACCGACCGCTAGATTTATAAGAGAGAGGCACCAAACCCGGGCTTATAACAAGGTAGAAACGGAGCGAAGAAAACCTATCATCTCTCCGGAAGGAGAGTTACAGAACGAGGCACCGATACCCAGAGGCAAGGGAGGCTAAGGAAAGAGAACCAGCGAGAGGCGGTTACTCACTTCTACGGGTCTAGTAGGGGGTCGAAGCCCCTCTCTGCTGTGGCTTCTACAATTTCCTGAATTTCCGTGGCACAACTCGCTTTGATGCCGCCCGCTGCTTCCTCGATAACCTCCTTTGCCTGAATTAAGCTTCCTGGCTCTAAGTTGATTAAATTAGGGTTATTGATAACCGGGGTTAGGTCCAGTGCAGCTCCCAAAGCGATACACCCAATACAAAGTGGTATCAGTAGCATCTGATTTCACGCGAACTGCTAATGCGGCTGTGGCTGGTTGAGGTGCCGCTCTTATTTCTGATGCGGGAGCCCTTTTTCCGTAAGTGAGAGCACTAGCACCGTCCGACTCCACTGGTACTATTCATCTATATATGGATCACTCCTGCTTTCCCCCCAATGGAATGATCTGGATCCTTGCGAAAGGACCTCTAAATCCGACGACCTTGACTGAAAAGCTCCCGTCAGTAGCTGGCCGAGTAGCTGATAGACCAAATAAGCACAGTAGCTGTTTAGAGCCGAAGGAGCTCTATTTGGGATTCTATAGCCTACGCACTTGCCTTTAGGGGATCGAAGTTGGATGAATTTCCAGTGGTTCCTTCCATCGGCGTCATCGAACCACGTTAGCAATCCAGAAGAACTGGAAGCTCGAAAGGACCGGTCAAAGGAATTGATCCGTTTAGTTCTTCTCCTAGTTTTATAGCACACCCATGTAGAGGGTCCGACGCTGCATCTCCTGTCCAAGTGAAGAATATCTTGTCCAAGTCCTTCCAGCTTGCATCCTTCTTCTGCCATTGGGAATGGAACATCTCTCAACTTGTAAGTGGTAGAAATTAAGGACTCTGTTGCAGGTTTTGGTTGATTAAAGAATCCTCTCAGAAGCCCGTGTATATTACTTTCGGACATCAACAAAGGTGGGCGAGAAGGTGCTTCCAGACCTTATTATACCAATGGCAATGGCCGGACCTTGGATTCCTCCGTCACCCAGGGGAAGAACCAAACACGCCTACTTATTTCTTTCTTTATTTAAGGGGTCAAGCCGCCTATTATTTCTTTATTTGTTACCTGGTACCAGCAAGGAAATTACCTCGGTCGTAGATAGAGAAGGAATGCCCGAAAGATAGAAAAAAGCAATTTTCTCTATTGTGCCATAGCGATGATCAGTAGATTATAGAAAGACGGTTTAGTTCCGTCCTCTCATAACACCTTACGAGCTACTCGTTAAAGAATATGTCCAACAGCTGTTAAGGAGAGGGTTTGTTTAGTGACTGGTTTCGCACTAGCAAAATAGAGAAAATGTAATCGATACACCATGACCACGCAATCGCAGTGCTGCAATCAGAGAGCTTCCTTCACTGGGGCTAGTTTATATATATATATAAATCCCAAAAACCAGATAAACAACCCAAACCTAAATAGCAGCCACCTCCATATCAAAGGAGAGGCAACAGGAGAGGGGCCTTTGTATAGGCCTAAAATAGCCGTAGTTGGTTGTCGCCCTCGTATTAGAAGATCTCCGCGTAGATTGACTGCAGTCTCTAACTAACATACGATAGAATAGCTAAGATAGGATAGGTAAGAACGTAAATGAGTTTCCAAACAAAGACGGTCGACGGTCACAGCAAGAGCATCTGGCAGGCGGGGTGTCAGCAGTTTTCCCTATCAAAAAAACAAAGTTCCCAACAATCAACGAGTTGGCTACCTACTAGAGAAATCCCAATACCGGACCCAAAAAGAAAGAGACCCAGCTTGACCAGCTAAGCATCATTGGCTTGGTCAGCTTTTACCTGACCAACTACCTAAGACTACGCAGGCTAATACCGTCCCGCTACTGAGTTTTCCATTAAATAAAGAGGTCCCCCCCTATTCTCTCTAAAGGCTCTGTCAAAAGCCGTCTCCGCACGAGCCCGAAGACCTTTCCTGCCCTTGCTGGAGAAGCCTATGGAGTAAGGGGGGTATCTGGGACAACTGTCAGGCTGTCTTTGATTTGGTTCACCACAGCTTGTAAATTCCTCACCTCTTCACAGAGGTCAGGTCCTACTTTCTTTACTGTCAAGGGCAAGGGCCTTCAGAGCTGTATTTGTCCAGTTGAGCTGCTGGTGAATGTAGCTGGTCCCTTCATCTCCATTTGCTGGGACCGGACCTGTAAGCCTTTGTTCTCTATGTCTTTCAACGCCTCAAGGCGAGTGAATCCGAGCCATCTCTTTCTGCCGATTCCCCAGGAGTCCCATTCATTCGTTTATGGGAGCGACTATCTTTCATATCCAGCCCCTCATTCTCCACCGCAAGCCGGGTCATCAAGTTATTAGCCAGCATAAGAATAGCCGTTTCCATCCGATGAAATTTCTTTCATTCCCCGCCCTAGGAGCTGATTGACTCTGTTCGACCTGCCGCTTCGGGATCAATAGCCACCCCCTCAAAGCCTCGAATGAATCCGACTTGACTACTGTTCAGCCCACCTTTGATGATCGGCCCGGGCATTGTCGATCAACAAGACTCGATAAAGATGTTTCTATGTTCGACCTTTCATCCCCCAATGAAGCCAAGGTAGAGGAGTCTTTGAAGGAAGCTGCAACTGCGGTGTTGGATGGAACTAGGAGAATGTTGTCATAGAGTGACGGCTCTCCCCCCCTTCCAACTCCTACTAAAATATTAGGTCTTCTCCTCCCGCCCCGGAAGCCTTCCCGGGCTGAATAACGACCCAGTGATAACCTGGGCTTCTAAGCCCATAGATTGAATAACCTGCCGAATCAACCGGTTCATCGTGCAAGCTCGACCAGCCCTTGCTCCCAGAGATCGATGCAACAACTACTGGTTGATCTCCATGACTCGCGACTCCAAACTCTCAGGGAGCTTCGCCGTCAAAGATTCGAGGTTACACGCTCCCCAGTGTTTTCCACCACTACCTGAGGACCGACGAGCAAGAGCTAAAGGCTAGCAGTCGATAGCAATTACTTTTCCACCAATAGCTTGCTATTATCACTTACTACCTTACCAAGCCAAGTTAATATGTTGACTATCCCAACCCTACTCACATTCCGATTTCATAGTAATAGCTCCCCTGCCGACCCTGCCACTGATCCCCAATCATCAGTCATAAATCAATCTCTATCAACTGTACAGCCGCAATCTGAAGGGATATTTTAATTCAAAAGTAAAGCTTCCACATCCCGAAGGGCTCCACCCAAATGTTACCGGCGTCAGGCCCAAATTAATGAAAGATTAAGGACAGACCAAATGTGCACAAGACCGCCTTCAGTGACAAAATCCCGTCAAGACTCAAAAGAAGTCCAAGCTACTAAGTGGTCAGAAACAAGAAAGAGTATGATTTGCTTGGACCGTTGAAGAAGACCTCAACTCAGATCACAATCTTGGAATGGATCCAAAGGTCAACACCTCATCGAGAGTTCTTGAAAAGATTCTTTGGAGAAGCAGAAGTGGCAGATGATCTCACGCTGGAGGGCTAGACAGGAAATTCTTCTCTCTAGTAGCCCTTACCGTTGTGGGGCATCCATCCCATTTGGCTGCGAATCTTTCTCAAGGGTTTATCCTAATGGGTGTTCACATAATTTGCTGATGGCATATTTCCCGCTCCTACTGCAGCAGATGGTTCCATTATTCGCTTATGGATCAGAGGCAGCGGAATTCATTTTAGCAGTATCGGGGCCAAAACTAGACCTGTACAGCGCATATCCCAATAAAGTCAAGCCTTTTTCCTCCTGCTACAGGAAGGGATGTCATATTCGCTTCAGGGCTAGAGGGAGCGGATATCGAGAAATCGTGCTTTTCTCCTAGCCCTCCTTTCCCTATGGTCAAGCTGTTTCACACCTTAGCACAAGCGCTAAGCGATAATAATTCCTTTTTGGTGTCTCAAAATGGCATACATAAAGGTGTCTGTCATGGCTAAACAGAAAAAGGAGAGAGAGTGCTTCTATCATCACATCATTAGCAAGAAATGGGCGTTGGAACAAGTCTTCCTTGAATTCTCAGTTAGAGCATCCTCCTTTTCTGCAACAGCGAGAAAGCAAGCTTTAAGGGTTAATTCGCCTTGGCGAACTTTAAAAAGACATAAAATACATCTCGATGAAAATAGTTCCGTCTTAGGTTGTACCTTATATGGGCTAGTTTGTCACTACCAAAGTTATAGTCAAGATTGGGCGGAGGATCAAAGATCCCCATTTTGGGTTCGAACATTGTCTTTTCCATCTTAGGTGGGTATAGAAGCTGCTGATGATGAAGAAAAACTCTCAATCCTGGTTCGAGGCTATGCTGCTTCTAAGCTCTCCTCACTTTCACGGCAAGAAGGCCATAGCAGCGTTTGGGGCTGCAGGATCTTTAAAGTAGGTTCGACCGCATGCTACAGAGGAACGCCTAATTTATATTTAAGCATCCGGATCAGAGAAACGGATAAGCAGACGGGCGGGGCCCTTCAATCTATAGATTTAATAGCACTACTAACAAAGAAGCCGCTGGGAACCATTAATATGAAAGAAAAAAGATTGAGATCTGATTCACCTAGAAAAAGAAAGGTCGATGCAATTGAGAAAATCCAAAGCAGACAATGAATCCAGAGGAAAGGATTGGTCAAAGATCTCCGAATCACTTGTTCAGTGATTCGGCTCCAGATGGAATCTTCGCATATTTCTCTTAATAAGCTAGTAGTTAAAGGTGGGGGTTCGGATGGAAATGATACTGAAACCGCTTCCAAAGACTCAGCGATAGGGTAGGGTGTAGTGACTACTCAGATGAAAGCTTCGGAGGAAGCATGGTGTTAAACGAGGTTAGAAGCGGGTTCTTTGCTTCATATTCATTCAGTCATCGCCCACTTCGTATTCTTTATGGTTGAGTTTGTTCCACCTTCTTAGAATGTGGAGGCACCATTTGTTACTATTGGACAAAGGTATCCCAATTAGAAGAGATGTTTATTCACTTTTAGCTTGTAAAGCCGGCTTCTTTCATAGCTGGATCCTAGGTTGCAACTTTAGAGAAAGACTTTCTTCTGTAATAGGAGGAGACCACCCCTTTTTCCATTTGCAGATCAAAAAGAAGATGCTCGGGGTTCGATAGCATTACCATTTATACATACCACCAAAAGATAGTATAGAAGGGGGATCCTCCTTACGAAGAAAAATAAAATGAGACATTGATTCCAGCCAGGAATGAACTGTCAATCCAAGCTAGCTCAGGTCGTAATAGCCAGTTCAGCCAGTTCGGTACGAGATATTCAGGTGTGAGCGCTGCGCTAAGGTAGCTTGCTTGCGATCAACCAAATCGAGAGAGAAGTAGGTAGTTGACCAGGGGAATAGTCCCCTTAGATTCGACCGGTGGGTGAGGGAAAGATGAAAGAAATTGAGACGCATATGGGAGAGGTAGTGATAGCTAGCTCGACCGGCAGGGAGAGTCTTCCTTTTACCATTCATATTTCAGCTGATGATACACCATAAGAAGAGGGGTAGTTCACTACTCATGGTGTAAAATACACTTTGTGTATTTTGAATGATGGGAAAGAAGGCTCCAGGTCTCAGTTCTTAGAAAAGTGCTTTTTGAGAGTTCCACCGTGATAGATATAGTTTATGACTCGGCCATAGGCAGAAAAGCGGGTTGAAGGAGATCATGTTACGTATTCGAATTAAGGGAGGGTCTGCTAGGGTCGTCGTACCTACTATGAATAGAGAAAACTTTCCCCATTGCACTCACTAGCAGCCCAGGTCTTTCCATTCCTAATGTGGATGTTGTGGAATTATCTACTGGTTCTCGTCCACTTACCATAGATTGAAAAGGAAAAATTTTAGAATTCAGGTCGGCCCATTACTTTAGAAAAGTTACTGATATCCCAATCATACTTTTCTTCAAGAATCACGATTTTCAATACTGAAAAAGAATAGGATCCTGTCAACACGGCCTTTTTCATTTCAGTTACTTCCACCTCTACTAAACAAAATGAATTCTTCCATTTGACTGCCATCTTCTCTACCTCCCTTGCCAAAAACGTGCGTTGTTCCATTCCGAAAAACTCTTACTCTGTCTGTCTTTTCGCCACATCGGGGCTCTGGAGAGGAAGAATTTCATTGCCTATGAAAGAAGGGAGTCAATTGTGCTTACTCACTCCGCTCCTTGCAAGACTTGATCTTTGCCCCTCTTCTTCTTTCTTTTGGCGCGCAACTCTCCTATGTTGCTTATTGTTATTTTGAAGGGGGGCCTAGCCCTTTGTCTTCCAAATCATTCATTGCCCGAGAGTACGGCCCGAAAGAGAAAGATAGAAATTGTAAGACTAATAGATGAGGGGCGCAATCGCAAGAGTTGACTTCGGAAGGAAAGACTCTCTCTATGATCTACCAAGCCCCGCACCCGAAAGAGCTACCTTGGTTGGGGATCCCCCCAAAGCCCTACTGCTTGCCTAAGAGAGCTCTTTCTCATCTTTAGATGGAATTACCTGCTCTTTCGATACTTGCGGATTACCTTGTTCTATTCTATTCTATATCCTTATTCGTGCATCTAGGAGAGCAGCTACTTCTTGACTTTCAACCTACGACCGAAGTCAAGGACTTGACTGGACTGACCGCACTGATTGGATTGCTTTCCTCGTCTAAAAAGCAGAAGGAGGCTTTATAGAATCCTACCAAGAACCGGCATTCCTACTTTCACTCGAGCAGCCGATCTTTCAACAGCCGATTTGATGATAAGAGACAGAGCAGGCTGGCTAGGAGACATCCGACTTGCTTACCTGGAATAGAAGACTGAAGCGCTAATGCACTGATACCAAGCCTTTAGAAAGATTCATTGACCGGATTGCTTTCTTCCTTAAGCAGGACCCTCCCTTCATTCCGGAGTGAGGAATGGCATGGAATATCAGCTTGTCTTCCCTCCGCGCTCCCCCTTATTTTCCCAGCATGGTTCTGCTGAAGTGGAGGCTCAATCTCTCTCTCTCTAAGCCACTGAATTTGGAACCTAGGAAGGCTTTGCTCCCTTTCCCTTTCGAAGCCTGAACCCCGGGGTGGAGGCCTCACCCTTGGAAAGCGAAGAGGGAGGCTAGCAGTTCTGTCCAATCGGACTGGCAACCCGATTTTCCAATAAAAAAAGAGCTATGATGGTTATCTTGTTATAAGCTTTTGGGCTACTTTCTGCTTCATTAAGGGCAACTCCAGTGAAAGTCGAAGGTAAAAAGGCTGCGTCCCAGGCGCTAAGTCTGGACTGCCACTGTGTACTTTCCCACTTTCTGATGGTCTATCACTGGATCTGGTGATATCTTATGAAAGAACTGAGCGAGGTTAGGACAGAAGTGCTTCGGAGCCGGATAAATAAGACATACCCTCGTATTGTCAACCCGGTGATTAGCGAAAGCGGGTAGCTTCCCACTCTCTGGTCTCATCCAAACTAATCACGCAGGTGGAGGCGTCACCGTCGGTAGTCTTTAATTCGGACTTTCCTCACCTTGTCCGAACCCACGAGGCCGATCTCAACTCGCCAGGCAGGGCTGCTGGCCTAAATCGTTAGAAATTCTAGGGCACTCTCTCTCTTGGAGGATCGGGAGCTGAGCAAGCCAGTCTCGAGCAAAGGTGACTCCTTTCTGAAGCGGAGGAGGGGGTAGGAGTTCTACCCACCCGAATGGGCAACTCGCTTTCTCATAGGCGGATGGTCCGCTTCGTTGAGGCGGGACCTGGAGGAGGCCATACCACGAGGAAAGACCCCTCGTCTGGTTCTAATCGGCACTCCCTGTACTCCTGACCGAAGCCCTTAAGGACATCGTACTATGATCAATAGCCTGGCGATCCTTGTGCTTTCAGTAAACCCCTTCCCAGTTTTCGAAGATCTATCATTCTACCTCATGAACCGCCTTGGCTTGGTTGAATGACCGGGAAATCCTGATCGAAGTCCATCAGTACTTGCTACCAGTTTCCGTTAGCGCTTCCGATTCCCAGATGAGGTGTGTGACGTGGTATCCTAAACCAAGCTCAAGTCTAAACCCTCGTCCGTGTGGATAAAGAAGGACCTATGAAATGGTCGCTTTCAGTAAACCTACGTCAGTGGGAGATCGGATATCGTCCCCGCTTCGAATACGGAATCTTGTAGATTAAGCTCTTCGCTTAGCGAATGCGTCGAGCTTCCCACTCGTACGTCCTACCAAAACTAATCGGGTCACGTCGGCAACGGCTCAGATTGGTCTTCACTCGCGAGTCATTGACTGATAGTGAGAGCAATCAATATGTATAGTGGGGCTTCTTTTCCTAGTAAGATTTGACTCGATGAAAGAGCGGTCAGGGAAGTGGAAGCAGTCACATATATTTCATATCTAGATTCTGGGCTTCGTGATCGAGCCGACCTCAGTTTAGTGATCGATATGAGGAGTCGGTGGACCACTCTCACCCATTTTTTGTTCTCTGGCTATTATTCCCACCCAACAAGGAATTTTACTATTCCCATCCTCCCGAAGCAGGATGTTTGCGGTTCGCTCCAACTCAAACTGATAATAGCAACTTCTTTTTATCGCTCTTTCCGGAGTTGTTGTTCCCATGTTTTGGCTACAACGCGAAAGAGATTTTCTCCTAGTTTGGACTTTTTCTCACAGGTGGAGCTCGATCCATTAGGGTGCTCGCATCAGTTCTCGGACCGGTCTAGCACTCAACATATTTGTTCCTATAGCTGATTCGGGTTTGACGCCCGAAGGTGCCAAATGAACGCATTATCCGTTAGTTGCTCGTCACTAATCAGTTTATAGTGATTCCACGTTCCATTTTCTTCCATTTATCCGGCGGGCGGTCGAAGGAAGAGAAAGATCCAGAAACATTCTCTCTTGCTTGACTCCGAAATCGAGGAAGCGCAAAAGCCGGTTCATGCGTCCCAAGTCTCGTTCAGAAGAGTTTGAGTGAAACTCAGGTGTCGATTGCTTCCTGCCACTAGATCGATTCTTTCTCCCATTTCCACTGCCCTCTCCCGCGCGACATCAGATTATTTTGATAAAGAAATCGATCGATAAAGCTCTCGTCTAATAGGACACAATCAATGACTTGTATCGTTAGAATAAAATAAGAATGAAAGCGATTTGGTGAACTTGACTCGCTCACTAAATCGAGAAACTAAGGCACAACAAGTTCATCACTCGCCTCCACTCTACTGGAACTAGCCTTCGGCATTCGTCCCAGTCAACTTCAACGACTACTATAGGAACTAATGGAATTCAACTCAAACTATTTGGAAAAAACTTTGAACTAAACGAAAGATCGTTAGCTACACAAGCAGCTTGCCCAGCCTTATCGTTATGCAGCTTCGAAAACGGAAAAAAAAGGCCTAATTTCGAGGTTGAGTTTCGTGTGACGAAAAACTAAGTTTATGATTTGGTTTCTAATTGATAAGGCCTACCCGGCAAGGGGCTCAACGCCCATTCATTGATGGGCCAGACTCGGCTCACTACGATGGATAAGCACCGGAACGGCTCACGTACGATGGATAAGCACACCAGACCCGATTGATTTTAGAGCCTCTCCTTCCTTTTCCGGAAAGCTAGGCTCCCCGTCAGGGAGTCGCGACCTACAGGTGAACAACGAGCCTACGCTGGCTGGATAAAGCCTAAGGGCTCGAAAGCTGCAAGCGATTCGCGGGGGGGGTTTGAGGGGGGACTTTCGAAGCGATACTCAAACTATGGACGACCGATTAATTAAAGCGTAAAGCACCGATTCGGTATAAGCTGGTCGAGATAGACCGGGAAGACCAAGCAAGAAGCAATGAACTTGATTTGAAACAAAAGAAGAATTCGAAGAACTCCTTGATTTCGCTCCCCCTTCCACTGATACGGAAAGTCCTACAACTACAATTGAAAAAGCAGCTCATTCATCCACACCATCTTCCTTTGTAATAAGATCTACGACAGAATCTACATTTGATGGGGGAAGAAAGAAAGAAAGACGGAAGGGCGAGCACATGTCTGGCCATAGCTGCTGTTCTTCCTCATCTTGACTCATGGCGTCTTCGTCAGTGAGTAAATCCTCATCATCCTCCTCCTCCGTAAGAGAAAAGGACCACGGCCGCCATGCCCCCTGTCCATTATAGCTATCAGGGTTAACTTGCCCTTCTTTCTTCCCTGTGAGCCTCTGCGTAGCAGGCCTCGACACACCTCTGAAACATATTGCCTCTCCGCCATGGCGGGTATATGCTAGCTTCAGGCGGGGTAGGAAATGCTTCTGAAAAGATGCCTTCGGGTATCTCTTCCCCTTCATACATTCGAGAGAAGCCTTCCCCTTATAATAGCATCGCTATCGCTAATCTCGCAATCTTCAAGCAACTCGATTAGGGTAGGCAGTGTGCATTCTTCTCTCGGCTCTAGAACAGGAATCAGGGAAGTTAGCCTTTCTTCTTTCTTTGCCGAAGCAGGGCCCACCGTTATCATGTTGCATGATGAAACCTCTTGGTCTTCATCTGAGGAGTGATTTTGTTGCTCTCTTGGATTTCAGGTGGTCCGCAAGGGTGACCGGAACCCTTCATTCTTGCTTTGGGGAGTCATCGGGCACTTTTTCCTTCTTCTTAGGCTGCTTCTTACTTCTATTTTTATCATCTTTCACTTCTCTTACGTCCTTTAATTTGAGTTTCGGCTGTTAGGGCATGGCCCGTCTGTTGGGTTTTCTTGCTTTCTTTGGGGGTAACCACTTCCCAATCGTCCTCCTCATTGAGATCGGGGTCTCCCCACATTATATCTCCATCTGGGCTATTGACGGCTACCAACCCCCGCTGTATCTCTTCTGAGTCATCAGGGATGACCCGAACTTCGGTGTCCAGAGGATCCATCTCTTCGACGTGTATAGAGACTGGTTGCAGTGCTCCAAACCTTATAGACACCATGTTGGTAGTCGCTTTCTTCCTCTCCTAGTGTTAATGCCTTTGTCCGGAGGCCTTCTTGTCCTGCCTTGAGAGAGGACTTGATTAGATCAACTGCCCATGATAGTGCAATCGATAGAGTGAAGGGAGAGAGACCTCTGGGGCCAGTCAAGTAGGAGGTTTCAGAGTGGACTCAGCCTTTGGAGCCCCCCTTTTCCCTTCTCTCTTTCAGAAAGCAAAGCCCTTTCCCTCCTTTTCTACTGTAACCAAAGTCGATCCACTAATATCATAGAGAAAGAGGACCAACGAGGAGCTAGGTAGGTACGGCCGATACCACAATACGGGGATATTTTCCATCTTATGGGATAAGAAACAAATAGAATGAACATATCGGATTCATTCTATTTGACCCACTACGGTCGTGACAGGTTGACCATTGTCGTCAACTAGGAAGACCTCAGTCAGCTTCCCGCCAATGAAAGCTGGTGACTTCTGTTCCAACTGAACTGGGGACGGTCAGGTGCACCCATTGGACCCTGGAGCCAATGTTCTACATACAGAAGGACTGCACACAGAAATATATAATGGTAGAAGAATTGGCAGAACATTAAGATGGCGAGAACGGTACGAGGGGAATAGCAGAAAGAAAATGAAGTGGAATACAACCATTTTAGAGAAACAAGCAAATATTTATTTGGCAATACAGTTCGTCAAGCAATACCTTTATAGGATAGGAGGCCAAAGCTATGGAAAGAGGGGGAGCTATACTTGGCCCTCGCCAAACTTTTCTTTACTTTATCAGGTTCTTTGGCATAGTCCCTAGCTTACGTTAAGTCGAGAAAGGAGAATATGATGGATGATTGGATTGATTCCGAAACCCTCTGGCAAGCTAGCTAATACGAATAGGAGAGGACTAGTAGATGCTAGGCTAGGAACTAACTTAACTGCGTACAATCTTAGATCTTAGGATAGAAAGATTTGGTGCCCAATTACAATCCTTGTTCCCTTTGAAGAAAGGAAGAGATCTTCAAGCTATCCAAACTAGATCAGGCTAGATCCGGGTGGGCATAGATCAGAGAAGGCTTTCCTGTCATCACTTTACTTGACCTTTCGCTTTACTCGTCTCGTCTGAGAAGTCTGGTATAGTTTAGTGCGAGAAGGCTTCCTATTCTTTGTGATTTGATTGCGTAAAGAGTTTTTAAGCGAAAAAGACGGTCTTTATGAATCAAGATAAAGTAAAGGACTGGAAAAAAGTGAAGGTGAAAGAGTAGCTGCTTCGGAGGGTTCTCTTTCGTACGTAAGCCCTATTTGAGTAAGGAGAGAATCAACTCGACTGTTAAGGAGAGGAGACGAAGGAGTAAAGACAGAAAAGGCTAACGATAAGAGGAAGACGTCATCAATGAACTGAAACTGAATGGTCTATGGTGGATCAAAGCCAAGCTTTCAACCTCATAAGAATCTAAAAATGCGCTTTAATAGATAGGGGATGGGCAGGTTATGAAATAAAGGAACTATCAAAGAGAAGGAAGCCCCCCAGCCGAGCCGGTTATCTGCCTAAAAGGCGGATTCGCTTCTATAGAATATATATATCATAGGGCTAAGCTCTGGCTTGCTGCTCTTGTTAGGTGAGTTCGTTCTCCTATCTCGGACTGAGCCCCCGTCCTCAGTCTGTTGTTTTTAACTACAAAGGCAGGGTCGTGTTCTTTCATGAATAAGTCTAAAGCAGCCTCTTTCCTTGTACTGTAAGTCGAGCTAAGGTGCCCCAAGCTCCGGGTTGCTCTATTACTAAACTAAAAGGTAGTCAAAGAAAGAGGTTCTCGTCCTGCCCTCCAAAGCAAGAAGCATATACTTCCCGTCCCAGGTAGCTTGTCTCCTATAGGACAAGCAGCAGCCGGTTAGCTCCCTAAAAGCAGGCTTAACTTCTATAGACTCTCTCCTGGTGCCTCTTTCTCCTGAGCTAGGGTAAAAGAGAAGTCAAGATAGTAGAGGAGCCTCTCTCCGAAGGCCAACTTCTTTCGTTAGACAATCAGTTATGTACGATTTAACGGCCATTCATGGAGCCGAGGTAAGCGCTGAAATCCCTTTCTGCCTTCTTTCTTGTTTCCCCCGTAACCCAAGGGGTCAATTCGAGCCAAGCCCGGACCCCGCCGTCTTCTTTGATTTCTTCCAGAGGTCAGGACTCTTCCAAGTGCTTTTCTTCGTTGTTCTTTCTTTCTGCTATCTCCTATAGGCCGTCATTGGTGCATCTCCTGTGTAAGACTGCTCTTAGAGTAGCGTCCCCTTCTGTGCCATAAAAGTCTTGTACCAGACTAGTGCGCTCTTGTTCCTAAAGGACAGCGTGCTCTTCTTTGTCCTCCAAATAGCGTAAGAGAGTAGGGCTTCCTATCCAGGAAGGGAGTCAGTCCTTTCCCAATCCTAGTAGCTAGTTCTTGAGCTTCCCTCGTCCTAGCTCTGGTAGTATGTCGATGCTGCTGATGTGCTTTATTTGTATTAGTCTACTAATTCATATATCCCCGAGGCCAGTTCTTCGACATAAGTTGTCGCTTAATATGCCGCTCTCCTCTGAGCTAGCAAGTCATTGCTTCTCCTAAAGTCAGTGAGGACAGTGTGCCTCCTTTATCCGGATCTGGGTATCCTGGGTCACTCTGCCAAGATGAACTCCCTGGCTTTTGTTTTCTTCTTTCTTAATGGCAGACCAGCGACCAGTGAAGCCGCTGGAGAAGTTTTTAAGGCAGAACCATTGAGGCACCTTTAGTTTAACATCCACTTTTGTGCCCCTATTAGTTAAGGCGGCTCAGCACGAAGGTGCTTACGAGACGCTACTGGGAAAACATTAGCTACAGGCGGCCAGAGTTGGGAAGGATTGGGCGGCAAGCACACAGTCGATGAAGTAGAGATCCGGCCTAGGGTTACCCTGCACTTGCAAGACGGATCGAAGGAGGAAGCCGAGACGTCAAGTTAAGATTCCAGCGGAGATGAAGACCATCAGACACCGATTCTGAGGATTCGGGACATAATCCAAGAGAGAGATGGAGTCATCTGGTTGGAACACGACTTGGGAGACGTTTCTTGATGAGCAGCTCTACAGGTGTACGAAAAAGACTATGTAAAGACTATGAGGCGCTGGAAGAGCACTTCAGGGGTATAACAACGTCCTGAGCGGGTCTATCTCGTCAACAACAGGCGATGGCTCAGTTGGCTCGGGCATGATTGGATAGTTCCAGGGAACTCGATGAGTGTCCGTGACTCCCTGTTGTGCCATGAACAGGAGATTCACCGGCTGAGGCATTAACGGCCCGTATTGCTCGAAAGGCAGGTAGACAGATGCTACTTCCGGTGCCGTCGTTTGATGTGTCCCAGTAGATGTTAGAAATGGGAGCTGGATTGACTGTGGCTGGGTCATCATTCCCAGAAAGGGTAAGTCAACCGGAAGTGTCGGTGGACGGAGCATCTTTCTCTGCACATTTGATGCACGTGAAGCTCTGCGTGGGTCCAACTGGGGAATAAACCCTGCCATGCCTATCATATTGTCCTCCAGGTCAAGTTCTTCCAATTGAATGGCTACGACTAGGGGGAACGTTGGTCTTCTGAGGGGGTTCAAAGCCGTCTTCTTTGTCAAATTCGGGTCCCCATCCTTGGGCCTGAACGGTATTGTAGACCTGATATCCGCTGAGTGGTTCAGAAGAGCCTTCCTTGCAGAAGTAGCCGCTCATGGTCAGTTGATAAGGCAGACCAGACCGGGCTCTGGACTTTCTGAATTATTCTTCTTCACCAAAACGAGGACGATACCCAGTTCCGAATCGACATTTGTGGGTGGAAGCTTGAATAGGCTCAACAATGCCTTGCTGCATTATACCCAAACCTCTGGTAGGATCAAACCCCATTCCGTCCATGATGTTACGGACGTTGGGATTCACCCAGTCTTGAGTTCGAGCATAGCGGGTGTAGGCGTCCTCCACAGGTTGTTCCATCGTGATTGATACTACTGCGCCAGGAGGTCCTATGAAAAGGCCGTGATCGATGAAGTCTTCTTCGTCGGTTAGAGTATTCACCCCTCCATGATTGGGAAGTGGGTTGGTAGTAACATTAGGTTGCCCCGGTGGAGTAACCCATTGTGCTCCCACAGCAGAAGACTCGACCAAGTCTTGAATTCGATGCTTGATTGAGTGCATAGCAATTCTCGGTGTCATGCCCAACTTGTCCCGAATGGTAGATGCATTTGTAGTCGGGATTGTGAGTTCGGGGTGGAGGAATTTGTGGGGGCTGTGCCGGAATCGGAGCTACATGTCCTGCAGCCTGTAGACGATTGAAGGCTTCTGCGTAGGTTATGGCCATGGGAGCGCGACCCCTCCTGTTGGCCTGCCTTTGTTGATTAACCCTGACAATGGGAGCTGCAACGGGTGGCGGCGCCACGGGTGCTGCCTGTACTGGTGGAACAGGATTCGGCTGTACTAGAGCTGGTTGAAACGGAGGGTACTGGCTTCCTCCATACTGAATCAGAGGTAAGATTGTTGATACCTGCCCCTCTTTCTTCTCTGGCTTCTTAACCGCAGCTTGTTTACGTAGGAGGATGAACTCTCCTCGTTCCTTGACAAAAAGCGTTCAGTGAGACGACCAGACTTGAGGCCAGCCTCAATCATTTCCCCTTCGGCTATGATCTGAGTAAAACCTTGTCCGACACTGGAGCACATCCTTTCCAAGTATTCTGATAGGCAGGTCTTGAGGAAGAGCTGAGAATGCTCTGATTGGGTGAGGGGTGGATGCACTTGGGAGGCCGACTCTCTCCACCTGAGGGCATATTCTCGGAACGACTCTCCCGACTTCTGACTCATTTCCATTAAAGCACAGCGGTCTACAGTCAGCTCGCAGTTGTACTTGTACTGGGTGAGAAATGCATTTGACAAGTCAGGCCAAGTACGGATTTCTTGTAGGTTCAGCTGGGCAAACCACTGCAAGGCTGAGCCCTTGAGACTTCGTTGCAAAAGTTGCACGCACAGCTTACTGTCATGTGCGTACCCACAGAGAGCACCGGCGTAAAGCTTGAGATGGGAAATGGGGTTCCCCGTGCCATCAAACTGGGAAAAGTCGGGTACCATGAACTTTGGAGGAAGTGGATGATCCGGGAAAAACATAATTGCCTGAAATCGATGCTCCCGTACATGGAAAGCCCTTGCATGGATTGGATGGCGCTCTGCATGGCATGCACTTTCTGGGCTAGGTCGTCGTTCTTGTCATTTGGAGATGCCCCTTGGCGGGCGTGAGAAACCTTCTGTCTCAGACTCAACCTGACCAAAAGTCTGAGGGTATGCTGGTGGTACAACTGAGGGGGGTGGGACTTGTAACATTTCCGACCCTTGAGGTAGTTGTACAGATTGTGGTGCAAAGCGGACTTGAGGAGCGGAAGGCAAAAAGGCTTGTAATGGATCCTGTGTTGGAGGTCCAAAACCGGCCGCTGTATTACTGGATTCTGCCCCAAAGGTGAATGCTGAAGAGGGCGGTGGAACGAAAGAGGGCGCTACCTCCGAGACTGGGAGTAGCGGTTGCTTCTGGTTAGCCACCGAACGTTGATAGAGGACTGTCATCTCTTCCAACTTCTGTTTGAGCATGGCTATCTCGGCGGCTGTGTCAGATGTTTGTTCCGTCGTGAGCGTGCCTTCGTTCTCCATGGCTTTTCGGGTGACAGACCGGGTTTGAATTCGTTCTCGGGAAAGACGTACAGGCAGTTTACGGACTCTCCCTTTACCGGCTATCTTGTCGACGGGGATTTGCTCTCAGTTAGTGAAGAGCGGGGTGTTAGGACTCCTGAATACATCAATCAAATGTGTCAGGACAACAAATGATTGGTGCATCACCTCCTCTAAAAGGCGGGAAGGTTGAGTGTTGCGCTTGAAGTAAGCAGTTTTCTGCAAATCCGACTATTTCATTCTCAGCTTGCTTTAAGTTTATTTTTACTTTATTAAAAAATAGTGAGGAAGACCCGATAGAATAGCTTGACTGTTGGAAGCAAGTGAGTAGAGCTGGTTAGTCCAGTCCTGCTTGCTGTTAGGGCAAAGTGGATAGATTGAAACAATGTTCCTGTAGTCTTTCTGATGTGGGAAGCCTTTTGGAGGGGTAAGATCTTAAACAAAATCCTTTCAGTTCCAGGTGGAAGTCGTCAGCTCTAAAGGTGAAATAAGTCAATCAACGTTTATGGATAGTGGGTTGGGCGGGAGGTAGAGAATAGTTTCCTTCTTTTCAGAGGGGCAAGCACTATTCAAAGTAGTATTTGAAGGAAATAAGTTAAGCCCTTGCGCGCAGTCACAAGATTCCAACCATTTCCACGCTTGGCTGTGGTTGGGTCAGCTAATCCAACTCTAAACAAACCTTTTCAATCGCAATGGCAAGGAAGCTTGAAAGCGCTTATCTTAAATAAGGATGGGTCACAGAAAACATTCCATGGTAAAGTGGTCGAAGTTGAGGACTCAAAGAGGTGAAATCAGAGGTTAGGTTTTGTTTCTCGCCTCAACTGTTGGGACTGATTTTTCGAATCAGTCTTTCCACTCATAAGAGTTCGTTCAAAAGGATCAGACTTGAGGAAACAGCGTATTTTGATCCTAAAAAGAGCTCTTTACGCTATACACAACGTCAAGTGAGTCCTCTAATCTTTTTTCTATTGCCTATTTCCTACAGGCAAGAAAAGAAGGGGAATTCTTTCTTCAAAATGGGATTCGTCTAGTTTTCATTCCCGATCCAGATAACTGGGACGGTGTCCGCAGGAATGCCCAACTTATGGGGTCAGCTTTCCTCATGATTGAAGACTAGCCGAAAGGGAAAGCAAACTCACTTATCAAGCAAGAAGCATAAAGGTTTTTATCCCTATGGGTGTCTGGAACAAAATAGATCCCGTGGGCGGATTCACTCAAAAAGAGCGAAAGAAAGAGCAGAGAATGAGCGGACTATTCTCGTACAATATTTTTTTATTTGCGTGTTATCGCGCATAATAGGGCACCACTCCATCTACTAGGTTAGGCAGGGAAACTCCATAACTGTATTTAATAATCAAAGTCAGACTTTAGGTCTGCATAGTCTGATAGGCAAAGATAGCGTCTGACAACTAAGATGGAAATCCTACACAGAAAGGTCGATGGGAAAGCGAGTATAGCACTAAAGAGCCTAAACGCCCTCGGATGAATGATAGAACCTAGCTTCTGCTGCGGCTGATGCCTTTGATATTAGGCCTGACTGCTGGTTGGAGAATGATTTGGGATCATCTCACAGGAGAGCTCATATTCAAAGGGCGGACCTGGGACCTGTACTTTATAAAGGATGGAATGGAGCCAAGGGAAGAAAACGAACAAGAAGCACACTTCAAGGTCACTCTCTGTCTTCTTGCCTGGAAGAAACTCACTCCAGTGGGAGGACTCCCTATAATAGGATGCTACTCGTACCTGTAGAAAGAAGAGCGAGAGCGGAAGAGTAGGATTCGGTAACTAGGAAATGCCCCTGCTCGAGGAGAAGGAGATCGGATAGAGAAGAACGGGGCACACTCCTCCCATTAAGAGAAAGCACAGGGAAATCTCAATATAACCAGAGTGACCCGGGAAAGAAAGATCGGGCTTTGCGGGCTTCGAGGAACCTATTTACTTATAGATATAGAACACTACTCTCAGGAAAGGCCGGGTCTGGAGTTCAGTTCCTATGTCCCCATTTTCATTTCGTAGGCAATCCAGAGGCAGGAGATCAAACAATGACTGACTCAAAGAAAGGAAGGGACACTTTCATTGAGCTCAACGCTACGCCCCTTGGCTAACTCTTAAATCAAGACAAAAAGTAAGTATATGCTTAACACATCTCATTGGAGGTGGGATAGAGCTAATTCTGGGATCGAATGTCTCTCATTGTGGTTTTGATTTGAAGCTCGTACAATCTACGATTCTGGGCATTCATCTTTAGCTGTCACTTTCGGGTATCCGGATATTCACCAAAAGAAAGAGCTTTTTCTTGAACAAGATACGCCCGGCTAACTATCAATTGAAAGAAGAAAGAAAGGATTGTAGGCTAGATTCAAGGTATGCCACTTGATTGATTCTACTCCACTTGCCTGATGGGGTTAGTTTTAAATCTAGAATGACTCTCTCTTAGACTTATATAATTTAAGAGAAAGTCACTCGATTCCCCTGTAACTCGAGAAATTATAAGAGAAGAAAGCTGTTAATGTGGGTCGGCATAGATAAATGCTATCCGACTTGAATGATCGAGTTGATTCCATTTTCGTCGAGATTGGATTGGTGTTCAGTGTACCTTAGTACAAGATCGAAAAAAATGCTCTTCGGAGCTGTAATGCCCAACAAGTCCCATGTCTTTCTCGGTTAAACGGCGATTTCCGACAAGTCTTTCTTAATTTTAAGAGATTGGGAGAGCAAGAACAAGTCTCCCTCTTTTTTTTGGGGGAGCAGAGCAGTCAAAGAATGAACCAAACCAAATGATTGTTCTAGAATGGCGATTCCTCACAATTGCTCCTTGTGATGCAGCAGAACCATGGCAATTAGGATCTCAAGACGCAGCAACACCTATGATGCAAGGAATAATAGACTTACATCACGATATCTTTTTCTTCCTCATTCTGATTTTGGTTTTCGTATCACGGATCTTGGTTCGCGCTTTATGGCATTTCCACTATAAAAAAAATCCAATCCCGCAAAGGATTGTTCATGGAACTACTATCGAGATTCTTCGGACCATATTTCCTAGTATCATCCCGATGTTCATTGCTATACCATCATTTGCTCTGTTATACTCAATGGATGAGGTAGTAGTAGATCCAGCCATTACTATCAAAGCTATTGGACATCAATGGTATCGGACTTATGAGTATTCGGACTATAACAGTTCCGATGAACAGTCACTCACTTTTGACAGTTATACGATTCCAGAAGATGATCCAGAATTGGGTCAATCACGTTTATTAGAAGTGGACAATAGAGTGGTTGTACCAGCCAAAACTCATCTACGTATTATTGTAACACCTGCTGATGTACCTCATAGTTGGGCTGTACCTTCCTCAGGTGTCAAATGTGATGCTGTACCTGGTCGTTTAAATCAGACCTCTATTTCGGTACAACCAAAAGGAGTTTACTATGGTCAGTGCAGTGAGATTTGTGGAACTAATCATGCCTTTACGCGTGCGCCCGGGGTCTTTTCGGCGTTTATCGTCCTTTGTGACGGTCAAACTAGTTCCCCGCCTGTGGCTCCGGATCTGAATCCTCCCGTTCAACCGGGGCCCGACGTTCCGGGAGGGGAACCCAACGAAATGATTATCGCCCCCGTTGTTATTCCGGAGCTACACCCCCCTTTGCTCCCCGATATGCTCCGGCGGGTGGAACTCCAAGAGCGGTTATCTCTGTCCTTCGTGGGCAGAAATACCGCGGCGCACCTCCCTCTTTTCTTGGGCATCTTGGAAAAACAGATGCTTATCGAGAAAAGGGTCGAAGCGGCGCTGATACACGACGGTTATAACCCGCTTAGTGTATTGGCGAAACGCCATGAGATCCGCGGTATCATTTTCTATCCAAGAGGCACCTCGCTCTCGGAGCCTACCCTTTCCCGGCACATAAACCAAATCCAAAACTGGGGTACCCGGGAAAGCATTCCTTATCGAAAGATAATGGGCGCTTTGAGAGCCTATAATATATCCCTATAAAGCTCTCGAAAAGGGGTGCTTCGGATCGGGAATANCCNCTNGGGCAAAAAGAGGGGGGAAGGACAAAGGAAAGAGCGATGCCTACATTAAATCAATTGATTCGTCATGGTAGAGAAGAAAAACGGCGCACGGACCGTACTCGAGCTTCGGATCAATGTCCCCAGAAGCAAGGAGTACGCCCGCGTGTTTCAACGAGAACACCGAAAAAACCTAATTCAGCTCTACGTAAGATAGCCAAAGTACGGTTGAGCAATCGACATGATATATTTGCTCACATTCCAGGCGAAGGTCATAATTCGCAGGAGCATTCTATGGTCTTAATAAGAGGAGGTAGAGTGAAAGATTCGCCAGGTGTGAAATCCCATTGTATTCGAGGAGTCAAGGATTTGCTGGGAATTCCGGATCGAAGAAGAGGCAGATCAAAATATGGTGCGGAAAAACCCAAATCGATATGAATGGAAGATGCCTCTGGAACTTCTTTTTCTCGGTCAGTCGAGGGAACAACCACAACTCACTAGAATTCTTCACTACTCCTACAGGCTTGACGGAGTTAAGCTGTCTGGAGGGAACTCGAATGTAAAAAAAATAAGATTCCCTTTCCTTCCGCCAGTATCTTCTGGATTTCAGAGAGTTCATCTTTGAGTAGTAGTAATTCGAGTCATTTTAATCCGACCGCTAATTGGAATGATTCACTTAGTGAACCCACGACGACTACTATTAACGATTATAGTTTTCAATCATCCGGCACTCAGGGTTCTTCTCATGGTATTTTTGAGGATCATCCGGGTCTTCACCCTTCCAGTGAACGTATAATAGAGCTTCAATCTGATATACACGAGAAATTGGGGGAGTTGATGATTAACAGGAGTCCCGAAGATGTTATGGTTGCGGCCGAAGCTTTACATGCGGAAAGCGAAAATCTCCCTTTTCTTGAGTCCCTTTTGAAGAATTTGACCATAAACGGAGTACAAGGTGAAGCCTATACGGATGCTCTGGATCTAGCGTGGAGGAAATTGAGAGAAACCGGCTCCAGTGCACAAGGCGGAAGAGTAGTAGGGATAGAAGCGATTGTATTTCCGTCTTTAGCCGTGGGAATGCTCGCGTGGTGGGGGATCCTAACGGGACAAGCCATTATGGTGACAGAGACCATATCCCTATTAGACCCGGAAAGCCTCCAAGTAGCTAAGGAGGTACTTTCAGAGGGAGCATCCTCATTAGGGGAAGCGGACGCGACCTTGAAGGAGCAGAAGTACTTGGGAGCAGCGGCCATAGGCGCAGTGGCTGTAATAGGACTACTCGTGGGAGCCGCATCTACGTCTGGATAAAGAAAATAGATTCTTAGTTGCGATACGAACTGATGGTTAGGAAGAATACGGAGTAGCCCTTTGTCTTCCAACGTCGTAACCTAGTCCCCGTACTTAGCATTTTGGTTGCAACCCTCTTTCTTCATTATCAAGTGGGTCCATTATAAAAGGAATCCAGTTGGTAGTATGTCTTCATGAGCAAAGGGGGTCTGGGCTTCTAAATAGGGATCGGGCGGTTCGGGATCAAATCAAACAAAGCTTCACCTTAACTACGTACAAGGTACCTGTGAAAGCCCTGCCAACCGTTGACTGGGGTGGACGCATGCACTCGCAACACAAAAGACAAGACGAAGACGCTCCATATGATGGCTTTCTATCCCGTGCACTAGCAGCATACAGAGCCGGTTCCCTACAACATTGAATCTGTTTTGATAGACTTTTTTGAAAAAGGATTACAATAAGGCTATTCCTGTCGTAAAAGCCAATCAAAAAATAATAAGTTTTACTTAAAAGTGATAAAAGCTGCCAAGTAGGAGAAGCAGCCAAGGAAGGAGAAGAAGCTCTTCCCCCTTTAACAGAAAAAGAGACTGCAGAAGTGCTCAGGGTCTTGAAGAAGAGTGAGTACGATGTCGTCGAGCAGCTGAAGAAGACTCCAGCTCATATCAACATTCTCTCGCTGCTCCTTACTTCAGACAAACACAGGGACGCTCTGCTCTCCATTCTGAAAGAAGCACATGTCCCGAATGACATTTCTCCAGATGCACTCCAGAACATGGTGGGAATAGTTATGTCCCCCAATGTTATCTCCTTCTCAGATGACGAGATTCCAGGCGATGGAACCGGCGGAATTGCCCAATCCTATCTTTCCTTCTTTCCAAGCAGGCGAGTAGGCAGTTAGCAAAACAACTTCCACTTTCAAGTAGGCGGTTGGCTAATATTCATAGCTCCTTCTGTACAGCAGTTCAAGCAGGCAGTTGGACTCTTTATTAGGAAATCGCTAGGATAGGAACAACTACGTTGAGCTATGAACTACCTATAGCTCGGATAATGATACAACTGCTATAATAGATGCTATAGAGCAGCTATCAAAGCGAGACAACTCCACTCCTATAGAACAGCTATAGCGATACACTTGCTAAAGTGAGACAGCTCTGATCTACGACCACCCTGCTCTACTTGTCGAGAAGAAAGAACTCGCAAGGAAACCTTCCCAGCAAAACAAACACAACCAAAAACACGAGGAGAAATAGGAAAGACAGGTGAGTCAGGTGGTGGGACATGAAAAAGTATAGAGCAGGCAGCCCATTGTGTGGCGATCAAGCGTCCTTCGTCAAGTGCGGCATATCTCTACAGTTGATCGACGTTTCCTTCTCCTATCTCAGTGCAGTTTGTTAACGATGCGGCATACGAAACTGATAGCACAAAGTCGGTACCATTGACTGAACACAAACACAAGATCAATCAAGTCTCACATGTGAACGAAATCGAGAGGGAAGAGCATGGATGCTAGCAGCACCGGAAGTTCTCGTTCAGTATGAAGTTGAATGCAAGCCTATGTCCATCTCGTGTAGTTGAAGAGGGAAACCAACCCGCGACAAACTATACTTGAATAGTTTGATACACTCCGAGGGCAAAGAGTCCTCTGCGCCTTCCTTCTCCCTTCATTCCACACGTACCTGTTCTTCCTTCTAGATGGCGAGATGCACTGCCTTATCTTTTTCTTTCATATTATCCAGTGGATAGGTTGACGTGACACCTTACTACATTAATTCATCACAGACTCAAGTGGAAGATCAAACGCGGGATTGGACGGATGGCACCTTCCTTCATACAGGATCGATTTCTCGATCAAGTGTTGTCTCGCCTATGGGTGAAATCACTAAAGCCTATTTCCCCAAAAGAGGCATCAAATTTCGAGAAAGATTTGTCTCATATAGCGGGAAAACCAGTCAACATGAATTTCCCTTATAGCGACATGTCAGAAATGGAAAATTTTGATCTCGCCATGGCCAAAATCACTACTTTACTTTTTGGCATCTTTCAGGGGTCGTTCCTTAAGGGAAATCGAGTTTAGGCCAAAATCACGGGGGTTTGATCAATGATGTAAGTTTCGCGCATAGGTGGGAAAAACCTTCTCCTGACTGACCGGACCAATGCATGGAGAGAGTCTTCTGCTCTGATCATGCCACGGAAGAACTACTCTACTACGGAAACTTGACCTAAGCTGCTCTTTCTTCCTGGCAAACTACTCCGGGGACTAGAGCAAGGGTGGTGGGCGGGATAGGCTAGGCTGAAGACGGAGTAGCATCAGTCAACTTCCTTTCTTTGACCATACCATAGGATAGGATCAATTGTAAAAAAGTATGCCGCACCATGAGCATCTACGCTGCCTGAAAGAAGGAAAGAGCCTACCCCACATCTCTTTATCCAGAACGGTGTAACTAACGGGCCTGTGTAACTCATTCATCACGGTTGACGGGGCAATCCTTCCTAGGAGAGTGTGCTACTCCTTCCTAAGCCTTTTTTTTTGGAGTGAACTATAGTGGGTTGCGTTCTCGCTTCGTGTGCTTTTATCGCTGACAAGTCCTTTCCTACCTTTTGATCCCAAAAAGTGTAAAGAAAATAAAGATTGGGCTATTCTGTAGCGTACTTTCTCGATCGAATTGCCATCAAATCACAAATTCTTACACATCGTGAGAGCTAGTCATTGGCTTCGTTAGCCGACTATATTAAAGAAATTGGATATCTGCCCAGACATTGTGAAAGATTTCATAGATAAGGTTGCCCTCTATCTATCTGAACGATACCTCTTGTGATGGTGCTACATCTCGCATGTACTTTCTTTTGACCTCACCTACCGCCCATGCCTGGGGGAAAGATCTAAGTTCTGGTCACATACTCGTTTTCACACATACGTTTTGAAAAGTTCTCCTAATAGCATTCGACGAAACGGCAACTCTTGCAGGGTATTATGGTAAAAAAAAAGCTTCATCCGCGGGTATTAGGACAACATAAATCTGTGACTGACGACATTGATGAATCGAACCTATAGCAATGCCGCTCTCCTTGCCCGCCCCATCCGCCCTTAGTCAGCTAACCAAGAATCAAAGGAATTTGCCCTTTCATCCGGATTTTCCTTCTGAGATTGGTTTTCCCTCCCTGACTCTGGGCTGGGTCGAGATCTTGGTCCATGGGCCCATTCTCAATTAGTCTTCCTGGACTATGTTTCTTACCCACCCGAACCACCCCTGCTAGCATAAAAACAAGAAAGTTCGGGCAGCGAGTCACATGTTGGAATGTCAGGATGTGGAATTTAGTTATTGAGATTAGATTAGTGATTAGTCACACCTACCGTCACCTATATTGGTCAGGTTAAGCAGCTGACTTCGCCCCAAGAGACTAGGAGAGTTGCATGTGATCAATTGTAAACAAGCTCTTGTACACCCATCTTCAAAGCCCGTCCCAATGTTGATAAGGCTTCAAGAGCAGTTACTAAGGAAGTGAAGTAAAAATACGCTAGTTAATCTGAGGTATGAGAGAGAAGCTCTGCTAGGGTTTCTGGTTTTGTGATGGGCGAGCGTTCGACAGGGGGTTCTTTTTCGACGGAAGAGGCTGATCTGTTGCTTCGGAGTAAGAAGAAGGTAAAAATGGCGGGGATTTCTTCGCCTCTGCGAGCAGATGCGGTTATGGAGGATAGTGCTCCTCTTAATTCGAATGGTGGAGTTGGCTGGTTCCGAAGCACAATCTGAGGTTCCTAGGGAGTCGTATTTGTCGAAGTTGACTAAGTTTGAGTCGAATTCTACTGAATTGGATGGAGATTGTGATTTGGAGAGTAAGGATAGTGATTCTGCTGATGATTCTGATTCGGATGATGAGATCGCTGGGGATTTTGCTGAGGTTAGGGTTTCTCTGTCTAAAGAGGAGAAACGGCGGTTGAGGTTACCATGGCGGAATGCGCTGATTGTGAAATTGTTAGGTAAGTCCGTTAGCTTTCCGTTTATGTGTGATCGTTTACAGCAGATGTGGGGAGCTATGGGAGATGTGAAGGTTGTGGATCTGGGATCGGATTTCTTTTTGGTAAGGCTTTCCAATAGAGATGATTATGATCATGTGCTTTTTGATGGTCCCTGGGTTATTGCGGGGCATTATTTGTCTATTCGGAAATGGCGTCCAGAATTTCGTCCCTCGGAGGCGTCTATATCCACCATTGCTGCGTGGGTGCGTTTGCCTGAAATTCCGATTGAATACTTTGATGAGGAAATCTTGAAGAAAGTTGGTAATATCATTGGACGTACGATTAAAGTGGATTTGAATACAATTCTGGTGAAGAGAGGGAAGTTTGCGCGTTTATGTGTTGAAATTGACCTTCGGAAACCTTTGCGTTCGAGAGTCTTGATTGGTTCGCGATGGCAGCGTGTGGAGTATGAAGGTATACATTTTTTTTGTTTTTCGTGTGGACGTTTCGATCTATGGGCTTTCTTTATTTAGTAAGGAGCTTTGTTAAAGAGATCGGAGAGGGGATATACTTGTAACAACGAAAGAAAAAAGGTTCTCTTTTTAAGCAATGGGGTGAATTCTGAATTCAAGAGGATTAGATTAGTTGTTTACTTTTATAGAAGCTAAGGCAAGAAGTAAATCGCTTTCAGTATCTCTTGCTTCTTTGGTTAGTTCAGTACGAGTGGCAGGCGCAAACTGGCACAGGCAATATATATATAATAATAATAAATAGGCGATTGAAGTAATAAAGTCAAGCTTTTGCCAGAGGATGAGTCTTTCAAGTATCGGTAGCATTCCCTTTATCAAAGTCTAGTACGCTAGGGACTGTCTGAAAGTGAAAGGCATCATTGGTAGGCGGCCAAGCGAACATTCCTGTGTGATTGGGGATAGGTAGGCGCAGTTAATCGACAATAGGGCAATTCGTTAATAGATATCTGTATAATGACTACCTCTTCTGAAGCCATACCGCGAATCTCTTGTCTTCTGGTAAACGGTCGGAATCAGTCCACGTTAAAAAAGCCTTCTTTTAAAGAGATCCCTTCCATCGGTCGTATCTGCCCTGTCTCAATCGGTCGAGCTGTCGTCCTGTATCGGTAGAAACTCTATCAATCGGTCTGGTCTGATCTTTCCATTCCCGGTCGCATCTGTTCTATTTAGCCAATCCCTTGCTGCTTGCTTCACCCCGCCCTGCCTGGTCATCGGTCGTACCCTATCGTCGAATCTGGAATCGAATCTGTGTCGGCATCTGTCCCACTGGCTGTTGAAGGTGCTGGCTGATGAAAGACATCCCCAGAATGCCCCCCTTTCGTGCCTATCTCACTTGTTTACAGCTCTTATGGGTCTTTTAGCGCTGCTTTCACATGATGCAATATCTGGGCCTCCTAGACCTGCTCTCTCGCCCAAGCCTCATAGCATTCATATTCCAAGCACTAAGTATTCCCTGCCTGCTCAAATGCGTCAATCCGCCTATCTGTACTCTTTCCCTCGCATAGAGAGCTCTAGTAGTTCTTGGTAGGAGGGAACTAATACCGTAGATAAGGTTCATTGCTATTTGCTCTCCCACTACGCTAGCACTTAAGAGACTATCTTAGCCGGATCACAATAAGGAATCTCCAAAGCAGTACTGCGGTACCAGTCCACGACTACCATTTATGTAACTGAACTTCCCTGCCCCCCCTGTCCACTCAGTCTCCTTTTCGGACTTCAGGAGCATTGAGTAAAGGGAGGCACGGGGGCGGGAAGATATACTCATTCAAAGGGAAAGCGCACCCCTCTATTTATTCTCACAAACAAGAAGAAGAGCTAGTGGAATGGACCCTTTCCTCATGCCAGTGGGGGAAAGAAAAGAGGCCCACTACGAGAGGAGAGAGTGATTCAGCTGCTAACAAGCGCAGGTTTTTCATTAAATGAATGGTTATTCGGGAAACGTCTGTTGATGAGGAGGTTATACATAGTTAAAAAAGGAAACCTGGGGGCGGATTCCACCTGGGCTCCGTTCGAAGAGACGAATAATGGTCCTTCTCCCTCACATGCTCCTTCCCATGAGCAACTCGGTTGGTTTCGTGAACGAGAGCGCTGATCACCCTCACGCGGGAAGATGAACATTGAAAGGGCTGAAAGGGGGATGTAGATGTTGATTTTGGAGGTCTTAGTTATAATGCCATCGACACGGTTGAGGCTTCTCCTTTTCTTTGGTCCCAACATGACCGACCAAGCGTAACGACCGCAGAAGGTACGGCCGGAGAATTCATCTCCAAGTCAACAGCATGTCGGACAGGTCCTGAGGAGGATATAGCCGAGTGAGTCTCAGACTTGTTCTCCCTTTGGAACTTTCTGGCTAATGACCTGTCGAGGACTCTTCAGTCAAGCGCATCCGAGCAACGAAGGTCGAGCTCCAGAATTCAAACGAGAATGGGGGTGTGAGATCAAAGTGAGACATGGATCGTGTGTTATAATAGGTGACCAGGCCAAGGGACGCTGTCGGAATCGCCCGGTTAAGTCGGACAGCAGTGACTCACTTTCAACCGACAAAGCACTTATTTCCTGCTCTTCCTGCTTGGCCAAGATGTGTTAAACGGAACCTTCTTCAAAAATTTCTCTAAAGATGGAGAATGGGACTACTGGTCTGCTGCTTTGACTTTTTCCAACTACTGTGACGAAAGAAAGCAAGGAAAGTCCGCTTCTTGCAGGTCCCAATTAGCGGGTAATAAAATTATATTCCTCCAGTCCGGAAGCACTCAAGGCTCTCCTCTTGTCCATCTATTCCATCCTCAGGGGCAGGAGTAATGAACTTCATTGATTCCTCCTACTCCCCACCTATCCGCTCGCCTCGAACCAATGCGAGCCTTCTTTTCTTTGTCTCCCAGTGCCTGGAAAGGCAATGCCTTCGAGGCCAACCTCGATAGAAGCACCAACCGGAGAAGCAGCAGAGAATGGAAGTCCCTCTATTGAGTCTAGCTACAGACTCTTTCTTACTGGCTACCTGAGATAATAGACTCCTTGGATGCTAGCCACTCTAGCTACCCTAGCGACTAGCTTCCTTGTTTGTATAGGGTACTTGCCCGGGCTACTACTTAGGCGTTTAGCTGCTACCGACTCGGTAACTGATTGACTAGTAGTTACTTGCTCCAGTCCTTCAGCAGCCAACTTCAATGAATCTGTACGGACCTTAACCCGGGAAACAAGGGACAAACAGTTCCGTACTGATCCTTTTAGTCACTCACTTCTTTTCTTTAGAGGAGCGGAAAAAGAGGCTTGGAAAGCAGATACGGAAGTCAGAGGCTTACAGTGGCTTAAAAAAAAAAGGACAATACCACTACAAACGGACGTGACTCCGATGGAATATAGTCCCCAAAAAGGGCAGAAACTAAAGGATATCACCGAGGGAAAGGACAAACAAACAGAAGTGACTCCGCTAAAGTCTATAACTTGAGCTAAAGGAAGGAAGTAAAGACTTAGACTCAAAGAGGGCAGAGGGCTTGAAGGAAGGGAGGATAGAGACCCACTTTCTTCGCTTCGTTCAAGGAGACATAAAAGGAAAACTAGAATGAGTGGGGCTAAACCAACGAGTTGAGCTAGAAAGAACTGCCTTAGAAACTAAATACATACGGCAGCGGACCCGGGCTTGAGACCGAGGGGTACTTAAATCAATGGGTGTTGGCGGCTAGCTACCTTGTTGGATTAGTTACTTGCTATAACCCTAGTAGCTGGCTCTAGCCCTTCGAACTGCAACTGCTTCAGCAGGAGCTAACAACTCCTTACTGCCCGGGCGTCGCTTTAGCTACCAACTACTTACCGGCTTGCCCGAGCTCATAGCGCTTAGGATACCTTCAATGACTCGGCTAAGAAACCTCGGATTCCCTATAGAGGGGGAGGGGAAGGAAAAGGGTTGGGTGTATTTAGTAGACAGCTAGCTTCGTTGCTTTAGCAGCTACTGACTCCTTAATGACCGGACTGTTGGATTAGGTACTTGACCTGGCTACTAAACCTTAGAACTAAAGCTGATACCGATTACTAGATAACTGAGCTCCTTACTAGCTATAAAGGAGCTGGCTATAAACCGGAGAACTTCTAGCCGGAGCTAGAAACAAACTTCTTACTTGCCTTGCTCGAGCTCTGGTTCTTGCCGCAGCTACCTTGACTGTGACTCTACCCGGAACCCGGTCTTACCTAGGGATGGGGAGGGAAGGCAGAAAAGAGCAGATTAAGGCAGGGATGGGTGCTTAGGAGTAGTTGGATTAGGCACTTGAGAAAGACCTTCGCGTTGTCCTATAGCTGCAATCCCAGGGGAGGAAACCCCGTCTTTTTGTCCTCAAAAGTCAGTCCCAAGTATGCTTCGTGACTGGATCTAGAAGAAGCTGCCTTCACTGACTCTTCTAAAAACCAAACCCTTGGCTTGCTTCCCTATGGATTGTTAGGGGAGAGAAGAGGGGATTAAGGCAGAGGAGTTGTCTTAGTAGACAGCTAGCTTCGTTGCTTTAGCAGCTTCAGCCGTAGCTGCCAACAACTCCTTACTCGCTCTAGTCGCAGCTAACAACTGATTGAACGAACTCCATTAGTAGAATAGAATGGATCTAGCCCTTCAGCAGCTACAAACTTGTTACTAGCTCTCAACTCCTTACTGACAGGGCAGCTGTATTAGTAACGGGCTCTGGCCCTGGCTTTGGTTCTTAGACTGAAGCTGCGCTATGCCTTCGTTTCGGCGTTTAGCTTCAGCCCAGTGACACATCTTTCAAGACTAGAACAGCAGACGATGTAGCGATCGCTGATTCGTCTTATACCTTGACTTTGCAATTCAGCCACTAACAACTCCTTCACTTGTCAATTCAGTGCCTCCTCATTTTCTTTCACACTTTCAACGAAGACTTCCCGCTAACTAACCTTTAATAGCTTCGCTATCCTAGCCTGCCAACTCCTAGCTACTAGAGCTTTTAGCTCCCACTTTTTACTCTTGCAAGCGATCTATAAAAAGATATCCACAGTTGTATCCGCTGTTAGGTCTTGCTTTTCCTTCATATTCTTCTTTCCCATCTGGATGGGACTGGGAAGCTATTAGTGAGTTCTCCGAGCAGGGAATGGTAGTTCCTATGATAGGGTCGCTTGTAGTTCCTTCTTCTTCTCAGTCCGGATGGGGCTTTGAAACTATGCATTCTCCGATGAGGCTCTTTCGTTAGGAGTTTCATTCCTTGTTCTTAGCCTTCCGAAGGGGACTACTCTTGTTAGGGGACTTTTGCGTAAGCAATTAGGCCTATACTTGGTCACTCGCGGGCAAGCAATGAGAGATCTGGGTGCCGGTAGCTTCTCCGATCCGCGAGTTTAGTTCCTAGTAGAATCTTTTCAGACTCATCCACTGGCTTTTGACTTTGAATTCCACAATTGGATGGATTCTAGTTAGCCTTCAGAAACTCTCATCAAGCCAAAAACTGGCTTTGAAGATTGCTTTCGTAAAGGGTTATGTTGATGCAGTAGCAAAGACTGCCTTATCCCATCATAATTTAAAAATTATACCCTTCATGATCTGACTAAGATTACCGGCCTCATAGTTTTTCATACCAAAAGCCTCCAGCTGATCACAAAGGTTCTTCACCTTAATACAGTAAGAAGAAAGAGCCCCAACTACCCCGCTTCAGGCCATGTTGTTCAGTCTCCAGGCACTGACGCTTACTTGCGGTCGCATGTTCATTAACTTCCCTCAAAGTAAGCCATGCCTTTCTTGGGTCTGTAATGCCCCCATATATGGGGGCGCATCTCATCAGCTACAGACACTATGATCGCATGCATAGCCCTACCAGACCAGAACAATAGCTTCTTACTCGCCACATCCTCCGGTTCACCTTCCGCACCACTCAAAATTATCCAACATTCCTGGCCCATCAAGAAGCACTTTACCTCTTCACTCCAATTTACATAATTTTCGCCATGTTGGAGTGAACGGCACACAATCGACAAGCCAGACATTATTTCCAATGCAAAAAAAAAAGAATTTGACGATCTGATTCTGGAGGAGAATACATGTCCACGAAATTTTCTCAATATCTTATTTCCAGAGGCACTGTTCATCAGGGATCTTGTGCGTATACTCCTGGAATAGCTGAGAGGAAAAATATATACTTATTGGAAACGGTTGGAGCTATGATGTTTGGGATGAATGTACCTCGTTTGGGCAGAAGCTGTGTTGACCGCAACATACTTGATCAATTGCATACCGTCTAAGTTCTTGCTGGAAGCATCCCGGATTACTCTCATTTAAAAGTCTTTGGCTGCTGTTCATATTCTCTTTTTTTTAGTTTCTTTAAAGAAAGCGAGCTCAACGAAACAAGCGAAGCGAGCAGCAGGAGAAGACCGGTAGTAGAAGGTAACAAACTAGAGACTCAGAGAGAGATCAGAAGCGAAACTCGGCAAGGAGAAGGCTGAACCCAGGTGCTACATTACAATAGGCGTCACCTGGGGCCGCACGACTCAGGCAGACTCTCTACCCGGGCGCGTGCCTATTTCGCTTTAGGAGGTATCAGAGCGGAGTTTTGGGTAAATCCCTTTCGATTTCTGCTAATTCTCTTCTTGTTGCACCATGTCCAAGCTTGACGATAGCAATGGAGCGCTGTCTGCGGCGGCTGTTGCTAAAGAAACACTCAAGGATCGAGTGACCCAACTTGATGGCAAGGTCGACCATTTGGGCGGACAAGTGTAGACTATGGCAGAAAGGCAGGAGAATCAGGAATCGTTGGTCACCAGACGCTCGCTAATGAATACCGCGTCTTCCCAGTGAAGGAGTTCGTGGGGTCTCAACGATCCCGGTGGCGATGTCCAAAGCGTGACGGACCGGGTCAAATTGAGAAAAACAGGAGTGTTTAAGCTCCCGGATCTGGAGATCCCTATTCTCGAACTCGAGTAATATATTATACTCTTGCTGAGAGGGAGCTTGATCTAGGGTTCGTTTTATGTCGTTCCAATAAGTATCGTTCTTATCTAGGAGAAAAATGCAATTAGCCCTTTGTAGGTGGTTTATGCGATTCTGTAGAGATGTTTCTAAACTACCATTGTGGCGAATTGGCGGATTTGAGGATGCCCCTTCCATCTCTGTATCAGAAAAAGGTTCCAAGAAGACCCCTATTTCGAAGGAGTCCTCTTTCCAGGAAGACGAGTGGGAAGGGCTGGAAGGTCCCGGAAGAGAAAGTGCTTGCTCTGCACCCACACTCAAAATTAGAACAGAAGATAAAGAGAAAAGATCCCCCACAAGAAGACCAAAGCGAGAAACTAAATAGATTCGCAGAAAATATAAATAGAAAGATATTACAAATAGAATGGATAGATACATAAAAAAGACAACTCGAAAGCGGAATAGGAGCAAGCGGAAGCTGAAAACGGATAGGCTCGGCCAAACCAACCCTGCATTAAGGTGTCTGTCTGTCTCCCTAACAAGGCAAGAGGTCACCACTAGCAATTTGTCAGAAAGCCGGGAAGGCAACAACTCGAGTGACTCTACTAGCGTACAGAGCTTACTGAAACAGCTGACCTAACAGAACTAGCTGACAGAGCGGCTAACTCACTAGCTGATAGAGATTGAACTACTTACTTTGAAACCGAGCCGCCTTACGTAATTACATAGATGATAACTGCTCCTCATCTATTGAATGAAAAAGGCGAACCGCGTCGTCGTTCGTGTCTTAATACTCAGTTGCCAGCCTTCCTTCCACTCGCCTTACAAGGACCTACTGGACTATCGGCTATGGGCATTGAAAAATCTGTCTTGACTGGCTCCGGGGGGTTAGGCAAGAGGAGCGACCCGGTCTCTCGATCCAGCTAGGAGAGAGAAGCAAACTAACTTAGGAAGCTGGAAGCACAGGGAAGGTATACCGATGAGTCCCCCCAGGAAAGAAAGATCGGCAGAACGGGGACTCTCTTTAGGAAGAAATGAAAGACTGGCTAGCTCATCTTGGCTTGGATCAGGAGCAGCTTCCTTCTTCCCCTGTCGCGACCCTTCTCGCGGCTTCCTGCGCCGCTTCGTGAATTTCTTGAATCTCACTTCCTGTTCCACTAGCAGCGGACGATCTTATATCATAACTAACAACGTCCGGTAGTGGACTACAATAAGAGATGTCCATACCGCCTAAACAACCGATAAAACTCGTCTCACTTCAAGCTAGAAGATAAGGACGATGTTCGTTTCAGGATAAGATCGTCCGGTAATTAAATTCCTAGGATCACAAGAGACATTCTCTCAAGTATCGCTAGTCTCGTTCTCGCTGCTAGTATCATGCAAACAAAGAATTAACTGTGCAAATGTCGTGGCAGGAGCAGGATCGGTCAAATCGTCGGCTTCCTTCTTCGTAGTCTTCTTTCTTCTTCACAGTTTCCCTCGGATTCGGCATAGCCTTCTTCAGATTATTCATCCTTGTCTTCGTCTCTGTCTACCAGATCGGATCCAATCAAATTCGTCCCCCTTCTCAAGTTCCGGAGGGTGGCTCTTCACTTGGTGTTCACTATTATTTTGTATTGGCACTAACAATGGCACCGACTTTAACTTCGACTTAGTCCTCCGCTCGTGAATCTGGCTATCTCAAGATATCCGGATTCCTTTCTGATGCGCCTTATGTTTCCAAAAGGTAAGACTTTCCCCTTCCAGGGTGACCCCATTTGCCCGAGCCCTAATCGAGGAATGGCAATATCGTTTCGGCCTGGCCTTGTCTCTTCTCTCTGAAGGCTGTTCCTATTCATATTCAAATCTGTTAGATAGCTTCTATCTTCCAGTTTAGTTTATATCTTTGGTTCTCAAGTTTCAATCCAGATGTAATGGATTGTATTTCACCCTCGCGATAATAGCTATATGGGTAAATTGCTTGACGATCTATCCAAAAGGAGCCGTGTCCATGCGGTTTTTCTATCTCGCATAGAGCCAACCTTACTCTATGTGCTGTCCTGGGTGGGCTACCATCCTTTTCCATTCCACTACTTTACATGTTAGCGCGTCTCTGTCTTC